TATCGGACTTTTTGAGACAATTATAGATCCTGGGAGACAATTCGGATTGGTCAATAAAAATCGATTTCAATGCGATTTCTTTTTTCTTTTTCGTTAGTTTAGCCAATCTATCATGACAAGTAAAAAAGGGTAAAGTAACCTTGTATTGATTGTTTTTGAAATGTAAGTTTTCGTCTGCTGCCCGGAGAAAGGGAATAAATAAATCAATCAAACTCCGGGAGGCTTCATGAAGTGCTTCTTTAGGAGTTAAACTCCCGTTTGTCCATATTTCTATAAAAAGGATCTCTTGTTTTTCATTGCCATTCCCATAAGACTGAATACTATGATTTGCATTTCGAACAGGCATGAATACAGCATCTATAGGATAACAATTTTCGTCTTGAAAGTTATTTGTCGTTTTTATATTATATCCTCGACTCCTCTCGATTTGTAATCCAATACAAAAATCAATCGGTTCTGTTAGGCTAGCTATGTGCTGCGTCTTATCAACGATTTCCACAGGAGGTGGCAAGAGGATGTCTTGAGCAGTTACATATCCCGGACCTTTGACACAAATAAGCGCGTCACAAATTCCATAAAGATTACTTCTCAATACAATTTCTTTCAAATTCATTAAAATTTCATGTACCGATTCTTGAATACCCACTATGGTAGAATATTCATGTGGGATTTTCTCAGATTTTGCGCGTGTAATACACGTCCCTTCTATTTCTCCAAGCAAAACTCTTCGCATCGCAATGCCGATTGTGTCGGCTTGACCTTTCATAAGTGGAGACAAAATAAAGCGTCCATAATAAAGACGCTTACTGTCTGCTCTTGATTCAACACACTTCCACTGTAGTGTCCCAGTAGATACTTTGACTTTCTCTCGAACCATAGTAATATTTTTTGTCAGATCGTTGAGTCATTTTTTTCTCTTGAAATCTTTTCTATTTCTACACCCGTCTTTTTTTAGGGGGTCTGCAACCATTATGTGGCATAGGGGTTACATCCCGTACGAAATTTAAAAGGATACTGCTTCTACGAATAGCTCGTAATGCTGCATCTCTTCCGAGACCAGGACCCTTTATCATGACTTCGGCTCGTTGCATACCTTGATCCGCTACTGCTCTAATAGCACTTCCTGCTGCGGTTTGAGCAGCAAAGGGCGTACCTCTTCTTGTACCCCTGAATCCACAAGTACCGGCCGAGGACCAAGAAATTACCCGACCCCGTACATCCGTAACAGTCACAATGGTGTTGTTGAAACTTGCTTGAACATGAATAACGCCCTTTGGTATTCGACGTCCACTTTTACGCGAACCAATTCGTCCAGTCCTACGTGAACCACTTCTTGTTGTAGATTTTGCCATATTTGTGCCATATTTGATCATTTCATAAATATAAGTCAGAGATATATGGATATATCCATTTCATGTCAAAACGATCTTGTTTTTTTTTTTGATTTGTTCATCGTTTCTTTTCTAGAGTCCCTTTTCAAAAGATTATCCTTGTCTTTGTTTATGTCTCGGGTTGGAACAAATTACTATAATCCGTCCCCTCCTGCGGATCAGTCGACATTTTTCACAAATTTTCCGAACAGAAGCCCTTATTTTCATAATTGTTATGCCTAAAATGAATTTTGAATCTACTTATTGGTATTGGAAGAAAATAAGTTTCTTGAAATTTTTGAACCGTGAATTGTATCCCCATGAAAGGAGTGTTGAAAAATCACCTACTCACTCAAATCCTTTTGTGTAGTCTATAAAATATACGCCCTCTATTTGAATCATAACGACTTTCTTCAATTTTAACTATATCCACCGATAGTATATGTATAAAACTAGGTCAGACCCTTCCCGAAGCATAACCTAGAATCTTACTTCGTCGGCTAAACCATCTAACAGATTTTTTTTTCACAACACAAAAGGAAGCTCCAAATACAATTTGGATCGAAGAATAATTACCATATATAACACAAAATTTCTCCGCCGATTCTTTCTAGTCGAGCCGCTCGGTCTGTCATTATACCCCGAGAAGTAGAGAGAATTACAATCCCCATCCCGTCTAAAATTCTAGGAATTCGTTCATAGTTAAAATAGATTCGTAGACCGGGTCGACTGATTCGTTTTAAATTTAAAATGGGTCTATACGGTCCTTTCCTATTCCTTCTATGTCGTAGGGTTAAACCCAAAAACTCTTTTTTGTTTTCCCCGAGCTTCCTTACGTTTTCTATAAAACCCTCTTGCAAAAGTATTTTAACAAAGTTTTCGGCGATGTTAGTAGATTCTATTCGAACCGTTCCTTTTCGATTCATGTCAGCATTTCGTATACAAGTTATTATGTCAGCAATAGTGTCCTTGCCCATGATAAACTCAAAAATTTGTTGCTTTCGAATTTTGATATAATCAACATGTTCTTTTTTTTATGAAAATTATAAAAAGTATATGCATGAGACATACTCCACTAAATTTATATTTATCTATTGTATTTGAATACTATGGATATATCGCGGTCTCATCTTATAATACTTCAGGCGCTAATGAAACTATTTTAGTAAAACTCAACTGTCTCAATTCTCGGGCGATCGCACCAAAAACTCGAGTTCCCCTTGGATTTCCTTCTTGATCAATGACAACTGCAGCATTGTCATCATAACGTATTATCATACCATTATCTCGTCTGAGTTCTTTACAAGTACGTACAATTACCGCCCTGATCACTTCGGATCTTTCTAGAAGCGTATTTGGTACTGCTTCCTTGATCACAGCAACAATAACGTCACCAATATGAGCATATCTACGATTACTGGCTCCTATGATTCGAATACACATCAATTCTCGGGCACCGCTATTGTCCGCTACATTCAAATGGGTTTGAGGTTGAATCATATCGTTTTTTTAATCTGTGTTTTTTTTTTTAATGTTTAATTTTAAGTAAAGCACTGAAAGGACGAAGTAAAAAAAACCGCATTTTTTTATACCCAAGATTTTTTCGACATTCCTATCCAGAAATAATGAATTGAGTTCTTATAGGCATTTTGGACGCCGCTATTGAAATAGCCCTTCGAGCGGTATTTTCAGCGACTTCACTCATTTCATAAAGGATTCTACCCGGTTTAACGACGGCTACCCAATATTCGGGGGATCCTTTCCCGGACCCCATACGGGTTTCCGTGGGTCTTACTGTAACTGGTTTGTCTGGAAATATACGTACCCATATTTTTCCACCACGCCGTACATTTCGTGTCATTGCTCGGCGCCCTGCTTCGATTTGTCTAGATGTGATCCAAGCGGGTTCAAGTGCTTGAAGAGCATATCTGCCGAAACTAATATGATTACCTCGATAAGATATTCCTTTCATTCTTCCTCTATGTTGTTTACGGAATCTTGTTCTTTTGGGGTTATAATTGATGGTTCTTTCTCAATTCCATCTCTACTACAGAACTGGATATGAGAGTTTCTTCTCATCCAGCTCCTCACGAATGAAAGGACTAAAAGGACTAAAAAAGATTTTATCAAGATATACAGGGATTTAATGAATAATATACTGAAGCTTATTATTCTTTGAAATTTCGAAATTTCATCTAATTAATCGATTTTTTTACCATTAAAAAAATCTTGATTTTGTTTTGCCTTTTACTATAATCGGATTTATCAAAATTAATCAATCCAATAAAATCAAACTTTCGCGGGCGAATATTTACTCTTTCAATATCTATTTCAGTTATAGGGTTAGTTCATGACCTCTCCGAATAAAAGAATAGTTTAGTTCCCGGGTTCGTTCCGCCATCCCACCCAATAAATCATTAAGATTCATTTCCAATAGAATCTTCTTTATTCACGGGTTCCGTCGTTCCCATTGCTTCTCCATTAATGGTTAGGTCTGAATTCTCCAACGGAGTCCGTAATTAAGTTTTTTCTTAAGTCAATTTTCTCAGTTTTTATTGGCTCGAGGCTCTTTATTTTTTGTTCTATGAGCCGATTCATCTAATTATGGATGAATCATTATTGATGCTGTATTATACTGTTGTTTATGAGATGACTCACAGACCTTACATATTGGAATCCTATGTCGTTGATATTTTATTTCTCTCTTTCTCTCATCCTTCCATTTATCCGCATGCTTTTCTATTTTCCTTCACAGCGTATAACTTCACAACCCATAATCAAATTGGGTTTTTGGGTTTCCGGAAAAAAAAAATTCAGTTGCTACAACGATATGATCGATATATTATATCTTGACTGGTTCTTTGGATTCAGATAATGCGAAGCAATGAGTTGGTTATTAGTGCTCTAGTTATTAGTTTATACTACAGGACCGTCCATTGTTTTGAATCCGAGCCCTAAAAAAACCAACGAGTCACACACTAAGCATAGCAATTATATAAAAAAATAAATCGAATTTTTATTCAACCCTATAGAATTGTGGAATTTATCATTTTTATTTTGATTGAACATACAAAGAGTTCGTTCTTGGTTTAGTTCATTTCCATCAATGGGTAGACTCTAAAGACACGTATAGTCTTATTTTTCTTCGTCTACAAATATCCAAATCTTGATTCCTAATATCCCGTATATAGTTCGAACTGTATAGGAACAATAATCAATTTTAGCTCCAATGGTTTGTAGAGGAACTCTACCTTCTCTCATCCATTCGGCGCGCGCAATTTCTTTTCCGTCAAGACGCCCTGCAATTTGTACTTGAATTCCTTTTGTATCTGCCTGTTCAGTTAATTCAATAGCTTTTTTCATTGCTTTGCGAAAAGAAACTCTATTTTTTAATTGACCGGCTATAAATTCGGCAAGAATATTGGGGTGTCCATAAGGATTTGCAATTCTTGTAATAGCAATGTTTATTTTTCGGTTCACACAATTTAGTTCTTTTTGTACATTCATCTGTAATTCTTCAACTCTTCGCGGTCTATTTTCTAGTAAAAATTTTGGGAATCCTATATATATTATGACTTGAATTAGATCAATTCTTTTTTGAATCTCTATCCGGGCAATTCCCTCAAGACC